TTCGAAAAACTTTTACCGGCTACCGGAATAATTGAGAGAAAATTCTAAAGAATATTGTGATGGGATGAAGTGAAGTGACAAAACAAGATAGAAATTTGATCGTTATCATTTAGTCATTAAGGAACACAAAAGAAAGGATAAAAAGAAACGCCGCTTGACAAAAAAGAGAGAGAATTTACAAGATATGATCTATCTTCATCTAGCGTATCAATTCCAAATATTGGACCTAAAAGAAATTCTTTATTTCGAAATGTTTTGATATATGGGATGAATTTTTCGATTTGTTACTTGCTTTGTTACTGTGAGTAGATTTCCATACGCATAAAAGACCATTTTGTTTTGCGGACAAAAAGGTTTCCCTTTATGATTGTTTCGTATACGTCTGCTTTGGTTCAAATGAGCGTTTTGAAGAAACTTCAGTTAAGTTATGCTATAGAAGAGGAAGGGCGGATTCTTGAATTTTTTTCCCTCCTGCTAAGATAAGAAAGAATCAGTTCATTTCAAAATACTTCAATTGGTACACGCAAGAAATAGGCTAATTCAGCAGCTTTTTGTTCTATTTCTCGTGGCGTCAAATTCTCATCAGTACGAGTCAAGGGAATGGCCCCCTGGCCTCTGATTTCCATATAAAGGACAAGGATACGACGGGCATAAATATCCTCTTTAACTGCTATTCTGATGGACTGAATATCTTTCATAAGTAATCGGAGGAAGATCCGGCGATTTTTTCCAGGAAATCCCCAACGAAAAATACACACTATTCCTTCTTTTCTATCGAATCGATCATAACCACTACCTACATTCCACAAAATTGTGCACCACAAATAGGAGCTAATAAAGAGACCGGCAATCCCATAGAAAGACATCACGATCCCTTGTGGAAAAAAAATTATTTGCTGAGACGGAAATAAAGATATCAAATTCCTACCAAGATAACTGGAAGTTCCAACCAATAAGAACCCTAATGAACCTAAAAAAAGGATAAAGGCCCAGCAGAAATTACTTGTTTTTCGAGACCCCGTTATAAGTTCTATCCATATACGTTCTGATCGCCAACTCATACTAGATCCAGTTGCATTTTATTGTAATTGAGAGAATAACCCAAATGAATTTGACTTTACTCTTTTTTTTTGTTTCCGAAGTAACGCTCATCAACTAGCACTATTCTGATGTGAACCTTTAGACGTAATTCAGCGAATTGGTTAAATCTAAAATAATAACATCCCCCTCATCCCCTATTGATATCTACATACATATAGATTTCCATTTCAGACATCCCATGATCCTGATCTATTTAAAAATAGCTAAAATTGATTTACCTATATATCATGGTTTCCACATACCATACATAAGAGCTGTTTCATTTATGTTCTGAGGAAGCCACATGTTATACCATATTCCACTAAATGGATATCTGTGTTATGATCCAAGTCTAAGTCTTGAAAAAAAAAAAGAATGGATGAGATGTGGTTCCATCGGATCTAAAAAATCTTGTTTTTTTGAATATGAAGAAATAACGAAGCCATTGCAATTGCTGGAAATACTAGGCCCACTAAAGGCACGAAAATAGAGGGTAAGTCAATACTTGTCATAGAAGGGGTACCTCGATTTAATATTTGTATTAATATTTGTACCTGTTATAAAGATATTTTAGAATAAAATAATTAGTATAGAATTCGTATATAATTATACTAAGTATACCTAAGTGAGTATAAATATAGAATAAGTGCAAGGAATATAGAACTAAATAAATGTACTTATCCGGCTTTCTACATATAATATATGTATGATAATCCACTTTATTATTCCTCTTTTATTATTCTTCTCCTATTTTTATCTTCTAATTTCCATTTTATTACTTAAATTTGAATTAGTATATTAGTATTCAAATTTGAATTCAAATTTAATAAAGAAAGAGTTTGAATTCCCGAAAAATTCGTCCGGGATTCTTAGTAAAATGGGGATTCTCGGTAGATATAGAAAGATGCAAGACGCTATATCTATAATCTATATTTCCTTTTATTTTCTATAGTTATATATACATAAGAAGGGAACATGAAATTTTTTTATTTGCCTTGCCCAATCTAATTTTGCGGAAGGAAGATTTCGTTCTTTTATCGTGTCGATAGAAGCTTCCTGATTACTAATCAGGAATATGGGTAAAAAAAAAAAAAGATCTCGAGAAAAAAAGAACTATTCGTAACCTTTGATTTGATTCTTTCTACAATTCGCTCTTATGTCACTAAAGAAAACTCCATTTTTCTTATTTTTACTTTAATTCCGATAAAATAACTACTTGTTTGACACAAATAAAATAATTGAACTTAAGGCTCTACTTGATTTTTTTTGGATTCAAAGGAAAGAAAGCATGAAGCTGAAATAACTCACTCAGAACACCCTTTAAAGTATTACGTGGTACGATTGGATCGAATAAGCCCTTATGGAATAAATATTCAGCCGCTTGTGAACCCTCGGGTACTGTCTTTTTCAATGTTTGTTC